TAAATCACTACAAGTGATGGGGATACGCGATTTAAATAACGGAAGATCAAATATTTCAAAATTGTATCTAGAATGACTGGAAAAGTGGAAACAAGGCCAGATATAATTTGATCATTATGAGAAAATCCAAAATCTTTATAGATAGAGCCAATCATTAGTTCCCAACCGTGCGGCGAATGGAATCCGATACACAAATCGGTTAATAAAAGAATAGAAAATGCTTTTATTGTGTCGTTTAGGTTATATAGGAATTCCTGAACCCAAGAGTTAAGAATAATAAGTTGTTCATTACCTATAAAAGAATAACCACTTAGAAAAACGAAACAGATTATATTGGTCGAGAAGGACAAAATTGTATGTATACAATCTTCGTTGTGTAGCTTGATCAATTGAATCGTTTCTTTATGGATTCCTAGATTAAGCTTTTTTACCGGGTATTCCTTTATCACCTCGTCCAACAGTAATAGATCCTCTAATTCTATGAATTTTGCTAAAAGACTCTTTTCTTGAATATCATTCAAAAGAGTTTCGGATTGCTTGGTATTCCACCAATTAGTAACACAAGATTCCAGACTTTTATTAAATGCTATAAAGCTCCACCAGGGTAAAAATACTATAGATACCAGAAATAGAAGGGGAATAAATGTTTTCTTTTTTGCCATGTTTTTCATTTATAAATTGTTAAGTTCATTTTTAAAGTGGCCTCATTCGTGGACTCTATGCGATCTAATCCTTTTTGTTTCACCAAAATGAGTTCTATTCCAAGGTATCGAATCGTTCTCTGTTTTTTCTTTGTGATTCAGTAATGAGTCCTAAAGAATTGATAAATCTTTCTGAATGTTATGATCAAAACAAAAAGGGGGTATCAAAATAAGACAGAACTTGGATAATTCTCGTTATAAGAAATAAAAATGTTGGGTCATTCATTAAAGAGAAAAGAGCGAAAGAAGGGAGAAAACGAAACATCGCGAGATAGCATTAATTTACATGAGCTATTTGTCTCTAACCTATCCATTCAAAATATTGAAAAAAATAAATCAATTTCTTTATTTCAAACGCATAAATTTCTTTTTTGCAGACAAAAACAATCCCCCTTTTTTGGATGTTCCACATATCTATAAAATATGCGTTTGCTTTGATTCTAATGGACGTTCTTCGGTTCATTTCAAAAAACTTCAATCGGTACTCGCAAGAAATAAGCCAATTCGGCGGCTTTTTGTTCCATTTCTCGTGGAGTTAAATTCTCATCAGTACGAGTCAAAGGAACGGCCCCTCGGCCTCTGATTTCTAGATAAAGGACACGCCGAGGAGAAATACCCTCTTTAAGTTCTATTCTGATAGACTGAATATCATTTATAAGGAATCGGAGGAAGATGCGACGATTTTTTCCCGGAAATCCCCAACGAAAAATAGACACTATTCCTTCTTTTTTATCGAAGAGATCATAACCACTACCTACATTCCACGAAATTGTGCACCACAAATAGGAGCTAATAAAGAGGCCCGCGATACCATAGAAAGACATGACAATCCCTTGTGGAAAAAAAACGATTTGTTGAGAGGGAAAGAAAGATATCAAACTCCTACCAAGATAGCTGGAAGTTCCAACTAATAAAAATCCTAATGAACCTAAAAAAAGGATAAACGCCCAGAAGAAATTACTTGTTTTTCGAGACCCCCTTATAAGTTCTATCCGTATACGTTCTGATCGCCAATTCATACTAATCTAGTTGCATTTCATTTGAATGATTTGAATTGATAGAATAACAAAAATGAATTTAACTTATACTTTACTTAACGCTCCGTTTCTGAAGTAACTCTCATCAACTAGCACTATCCTAATGTGAACCTGTAGGGGTAATTCATCAAATTCGTTCGATCGAAAATAAGAACGTCCCCTCATATGACCCTGCCCTAGATATCTACAAGCACTGACTTTCTCATGGACCGGCCGTGATTTTTAAATCGTTCAAATGACTTTATCCCTATATAAGCTTTCATATGCATAAGAGTTCTTGCACTTATGTTCGAAAGAAATCACGCATTATAACATATTCCACTTTTCATTTTCAATAAAAAAATGGAGTATTATGATTCAATTAAGTCTAAATCTTGAAAAAGTTTGATTGGGCCTAACCAGCCAGCCTAAACAATCTTGTTTTTTTGAACATGAAGAAATAAAGAAGCCATTGCAATTGCCGGAAATACTAGGCCTACGAAAGGCACAAAAATAGAGGGAAGGTTTATATCTGTCATAGAATGGGTACCTCGATTGACTATTTGTACCTGTTTGTTATATTGTTCTAAAATTCTCTTAACTTAATTCGAATTCTAATTCTATATAATTATACTAATTATATCCAAGTGAGTATAGTATATACTAAGTTCAAGAAATGTAGAACTAACTAAATAAACTTAATTATCCTTCGAAACAAAAAAGATATGTTGGATAATCAACTTTTTGATTCTTCATCTTTTGCCCCTGTCTTTTAATTGAATT